AATAAGAGATCCCAATTGATTCAAAATAGTTTCTAGTTTATATATTTTCATTTTAAACTGTAGAATGTGAAATCCATTATTATCCCATTTTAAATAATGTTCTATTTACTTCTATTGAATAATTAGAAAATAAGTTGACCCCTCCCTCAAATTTCAATTCTATTGAATTGAAATTTGTCTTTATTTGTATTTGATATTTTGGAGACTTCTATTGACCTTTTATTTTGTTGTTTGGGTATTGACCGAGAATAGGTCTCGCAATCCAGAAGAATTTTTTGGAGGGGGGTCCTTTCTTTTTATCTTGAACGAATAAATAAGTTTACGAAATAAGTGAATTAAGGATACCTACTAAAAATACTAATCCAATCCATAATGATGTGCCGGAAAATACAATATTTTTGTTACTTGACCATCCATCAGGAGAAGAAAAAACAACAGGGACACTAATTACTAAAATGAATGAAATAGCAATTAACGCAAAAACAGCTAATTGAAAAGCAATAGTCATGTTTCTAATCCTCCAAGTTACCGACAAATAAAGTACTCTACTCTATATCAGTCAAAAATTGTAAAAAAAAACTACCATATCATGGTAATTCTAGATAGAATCTATTAATTCAAGATGACTTATTCCCACTTTTTTGCTTGTAAACGAAAAGATATTTTAGTTTTATTCTTTTTTTTGAATAAAGAGCATCAAAAAGAGAAACTCGTCCTAACTTTTAGTTAAGTATTTATTTTATGATATCCTAGAAGATAGGAAGTAGATAGATATCTAGTTCTATCTCTAATAGAACTATAATATAGTTAACAAGTCACACCTAATTTTAATAGTTAAAAAAAAATGCTACAATATTTTAGGATTGTCTCTTCTGGAGAGATGGCCGAGTGGTTGATAGCTCCGGTCTTGAAAACCGGTATAGTTTGCAAAAAACTATCGAGGGTTCGAATCCCTCTCTCTCCTTTTTCCGCGAATCTATTTATGTCCCTAGAAATTTTCTATATTTATAAATCGACTACTATCATAAAGAAGAATGGCTCGGCTATCTCATCTAGCCGAGCCATAAAAAAAAGATTCAATCTAATTGAAAATAAAAGACATAAAACAAAAACTTTTACAAAAATCTCTAAATTTCACTTAGTAGACCCAATCAAGATGTATTGTAGAATCGAATTGATTGCTACTTTAAAGAGTGGATCTTTTAGTTCAATTAATTAAGAGGAGTCATGGAAAGAACAGGTTCAAAATCACGATCAATCCCCTTTTCAAATCCGGCTGCAGCTGCACGAGCTCTTCCCGCGTGCCATAAATGACCTACGAAAAAGAAGAATCCGAGAACAAAATGAGAAGTCGCTAACCAACTTCTTGGAGAGACATAATTGACTGCATTGATTTCGGTCGCCACCCCACCTACCGAATTTAACGAACCTAAAGGTGCGTGAGTCATATATTCTGCAGAACGTCGTTCTTGCCAAGGTTGTATATCTTTTTTCAACCGACTCAAGTCCAAACCATTTGGGCCCCTTAATGATTCTAACCAAGGAGCACGAAGATCCCAAAAACGCATAGTTTCGCCACCAAAAATGATTTCTCCGGTAGGAGAACGCATTAGATATTTACCTAACCCAGTAGGTCCTTGTGCGGATCCAATGTTAGCTCCAAGACGTTGGTCTCTAACAAGAAAAGTAAAAGCTTGAGCTTGAGAGGCTTCTGGCCCAGTGGGTCCATAAAACTCACTCGGGTAAGCTGTATTATTGAACCAGACAAAACAACAAGCAATGAACCCAAACACAGCTAAGGCCCCTAAACTATAAGACAAATAAGCTTCTCCAGACCATACAAAAGCACGACGAGCCCATGCAAAAGGCTTCGTTAATATATGCCAAATTCCACCAAAAATACAAATAAAACCTAACCAAACATGTCCGCCAATGATATCTTCCAAATCATCTACACTAACAATCCATCCCTCGCCTCCAAAAGGAGATTTTAATAAATAACCAAAGATAACATTTGGACTAAGGGTTAAGTTGGTAATTTTTCTGACATCTCCGCCCCCGGGAGCCCAAGTATCATATACGCCCCCAAAAAAAACAGCCTTAAATACTAGTAGAAAAGCACCTAAACCTAACAATATTAAGTGAATACCTAATATGGTTGTCATTTTATTTCTATCTTTCCATACATAACCAAAAAAAGGAAAAGATTCCTCAAGAGTCTCAGGCCCTAGAAGGGCATGAAAAATACCCCCAAACCCCAATACCGCAGAAGAAATTAAGTGCAGTACGCCAGATACAAAGTATGGAAAGGTATCTATAACTTCTCCGCCGGGGCCTACCCCCCAACCTAGAGTTGCTAGGTGAGGAAGTAAAATTAATCCTTGTTCGTACATTGGTTTTTCCGGTACGAAATGAGCCACTTCAAATAAGTTCATAGCTCCGGCCCAGAATACGATTAATCCAGCATGAGCTACATGAGCTCCCAAAAGCTTTCCAGATAAATTGATAAGTCGGGCATTCCCAGACCACCAAGCGAAACCAGTAGTTTCTTGGTTACGACCAGCTAAATCTAAAGTTCCATTAAAGAGCGTTTCCACGGGGTAGAACCTCCTCGGGGAATATAAGGTTTTCATGAGGCTGATCTTGAGCCGCCATCCAAGCACGAATACCTTCGTTTAAAAGAATATTTTTAGTGTAGAAAGTCTCAAATTCAGGGTCTTCCGCTGCACGGATTTCCTGAGAAACAAAGTCATAAGCACGCAAGTTCACAGCCAAACCGACTACTCCAAGAGCGCTCATCCATAAACCGGTTACTGGTACAAATAACATAAAGAAATGTAACCAACGTTTGTTGGAAAAAGCAACCCCAAAGATTTGGGACCAAAAGCGGTTAGCTGTAACCATGGAATAAGTCTCTTCAGCTTGAGTTGGGTTAAAAGCCCGGAATGTATTTGCGCCATCACCATCCTCAAATAAAGTATTTTCCACAGTAGCGCCATGAATAGCGCATAGCAGAGCTGCACCCAATACACCGGCAACTCCCATCATATGAAATGGGTTTAGTGTCCAATTATGAAACCCTTGAAAAAACAATATGAATCTAAATATAGCTGCTACACCAAAACTTGGCGCAAAAAACCAACCAGACTGGCCTAGGGGATAAATTAGAAATACAGAAACAAAAACTGCAATTGGACCAGAAAATGCGATTGCATTATAAGGTCGCAATTGCACAGATCGAGCAAGCTCAAATTGACGTAACATAAAACCTATTAGTGCAAAAGCACCGTGGAGAGCAACAAAAGTCCACAAACCACCTAATTGACACCAACGAGTAAAATCTCCTTGTGCTTCAGGACCCCATAGTAACAATAAGGAATGGGCTAAACTATTAGCAGGAGTAGAAACTGCTGCAGTTAAAAAGTTACATCCTTCCAAATATGAACTAGCCAATCCATGAGTATACCATGATGTTACAAAAGTTGTACCAGTGAACCAACCGCCTAAAGCAAAATAGGCACAAGGAAAGAGCAATAGACCAGACCAACCTACAAAAACAAAACGGTCCCTCCGTAACCAGTCATCCATAATATCAAATAAATCATTTTCTTCTTTGGTAAATTTACCAAGGGCTATAGTCATAGCGATCCTCCTATTCAACTAATTTCACCATTGTGGAACACTTCATAGTATCATTTTTGGGGCCTTTTGAAGTTTTTCTCATTTCTGTATGTTTTTTCGTACACTGCCCCTTCTAATCTACTGTGGGTTGGAAATAAAAATTTGTTGCCATCCCCTACTAAACTTAAGGAAATTCCTAAACTTATTTTGATTCCTCTTTTTTTGTCTTAAACATTAAAAAAAACTCACACGAACCTTGAATTTTTTGATAACTCATCAATCTGCTAGATATATAGCAATCTCATTATAGAAATAGAATTCTATTTCTGTTTCTATTATAATTAGAAATCGTCTATTTATAGGTCTAAACGCATATTCTCAAAAGGAAAAAACTTTAATAAACTATTAAAATTCTAAAAAAATATAGAATAAGGATCTATAAATAAAAAGCTATTCTAAGTAAAAAAAATAAAATATAAAAAATTAGAAATAGAATAAATGAAAATGAATCTTGAGTTTTTGAATCAAAGAAAGAGATTTTATATTTTTTTATCTCTTTTATATTGTGACTTTGAAAAAACTTTTCTGTGGAGGCGAGAAATCAAAATTGAATAATTTAATCTTTTATAAAAAAGAAGAATAAAAAATATATATATATTGACAGATCTTTTCGGATTCCAACAAGAAACAAATAGAAATAGAATAGGAAAAAGCGGGATCTATTGTTTCAATTTCATCTCTCCCGAATTTAAATATCAGAATAGTGAATAGAGTCCTGATTCTATGAGTTAGGTCCACTTACTTTTTTTCGAAAAACTTTTTTTTTTTTTTTTATTGACTTGGTTGGAATATTAAAAAATAAATGTAATTTATTCTGTGAATAGTAATTCATTAATTTTAAATAGTAATACTGAATCCTTCTAATATTGATTAGAAATAGAATTAATGAATAATCACTTTTTTTAATGATTTTTTAGTCGATTTAATTGATCTGGTTTATTCCCTTTATAGATATTTTTTATCTCCTTTTTTTATTCTAAAACTTTCAATTCAAAATTCTAATAAGATAAGATTAGTATTCTTATACTGTTACGTTTAAGATAAGATTAGTATTCTTATACTGTTACGTTATTAATCTTTAATTTAAAATATTCAAAATCTTAAATTAGATAATTTTTATTCAAAAAAAATTAACGAATTTTTCTATGTTCAATCTTTTGAATTCTATTTTTAGAATTTGAAAAATAAAAATTTAAATATACCAAACTTCGAGAATTCTTATTCAAATCAAATAAAGACTACGATCTGCAATTCATGATTTTTCTGAAGCCAAAATGGAGCCCCTTATCAGATTTGAACCGATGACTTACGCCTTACCATGGCGTTACTCTACCACTGAGTTAAAGGGGCTTTTTTTACATTTTTAATTAATGAATTCATGTCGAACTCTAAATAATAAAAAAAAAAGAGTCCGAAATTCTAAATTAGAAATCAAAAGGGTTATTTGTTATAATTAGTAAGTCTATACGCGGAAAAGTAAATAATTTATACAAGAAAAGCGAATCAAACTAGTGAATAGAAAAAAATAAGGTTTATTAAAAGATCAATATAATGAATCTTTTCAAGATAAAACTTAATTAAATTATCTACCATGATAAAAGGATTCAGGTATATTCTTAAATATACCTTAATCAAAGTGACTTCGCCCTAAGATATCTCTTTTATTACTTAGTTAATAATTAGATTAATTAGATTCGACGAAGAAAATCTTACCTGAATTCGAATCAACTAAAAAATAATTTGATAACTCATTCATCTTTTGATTCCTATATCCTATTTTGAACTTTATGATTTGTTAATCTTTTGGTCAAGATTGAAAAAAAAAGCTCTTTTTTCTATCTTAAGAATAAGTAAATCAATGTAGGTTTGAAAGACCAATCACTGCCGTAGGGTCTTTTTGAAGTCAAATCATACAATTTCATTATATTGACAATTTAAAAAAAGTGAACATACTATGTTCATAGGATGCTTGATAGACATACAAATGTGCCCCCATCGTCTAGCGGTTCAGGACATCTCCCTTTCACGGAGGCAGCGGGGATTCGACTTCCCCTGGGGGTAGGGTATTACGAAAGGAAGTTGATCATGAATTATTCATAAGTTTGAAAAGGATTCTTCCTGGGTCGATGCCCGAGCGGTTAATGGGGACGGACTGTAAATTCGTTGGCACTATGTCTACGCTGGTTCAAATCCAGCTCGGCCCAAAAATTCACTTTTTCACGGATCCTCCATAAAAAAAAGAACTAAAAATAACATATTTGCTTATTATTTTTGAGACAAATACAACTTGTAATTTAGAGACCAATCTCCATTTTTATATAGATTCTAAATTATCTAGATTAATTAGTAGAAAATATAATAAAAAGAAAGAGTAATGGAAAGGAAATAATTAGCAATCGAGTTAGGTTTGAAATACTAAAACAAGCTGATCAAAAATGGGTGCCCCTAAAAAAGTGTATATCCATGAACATAGGAGTCAATAGATTTATCTATTGTACCTCCCCCTGACTTTTTCTATTTCAAAAATAATTTCAATACAATGAATTAATTCTATAACAAAATCATATGTTGTATCGTTTCGATTTTCTTTTTCTGGGATTGTAGTTCAATTGGTCAGAGCACCGCCCTGTCAAGGCGGAAGCTGCGGGTTCGAGCCCCGTCAGTCCCGAGGATATAAATCAAGAATTAAATAAAAAATACATTAATTCAGTCCCCTATTTGTTAAAGCGAAGAGGAGACAAATTGCCTAAAAAATTTCAAAAGATGTCCCATTTAGGATTAGGATTTCATTTTAAGTTGTCCTGCTTTTTTTCTTCCTTCCAGTCAATTTATATATAATGAGATTTACGAAAGTAAAAAAATCGATCGGTCTCTATAACTGATAACTAAATTCCTTATTTTTTTGTCTAGGTCTGATGAAAGATTCTTTTTATTGCTAGCTAAAGACTCCCATTTTGTAATTGGATATGGATAAAAGATCTTTCTGTGTTATACTATTCCATTTTCGACGACGAATCGATTTGATAACTCATATATTGTTATTCATAATATGGGTATAATTCGATATCATCGAGCTGAGATCCATCCCATTTAATTTAGCGAAGAAAGATTCATCATCTCTATGGGATTAAATCCCGAAAGTTATTGTGAAGTAAAAAAAAGGAAACGATGACCTATGGAAGTTAATATTCTCGCCTTTATTGCTACTGCACTCTTCATTCTAGTTCCTACTGCTTTTTTGCTTATAATATACGTCAAAACTGTTAGTCAAGGTAATTAATTTTAGTAAAGGTAAACTTATTAAGTTCTCCTAAATGATACTTATTAAGTTCTTCTAAATGATAAATCATGGGGAAATTTAGTTCTATTTCAAGACTTAGATCAAAGAAGTGGACTAGAATCTCTCGTCTTATATGCGATAGGAGAGCGGCATAGTAGAAAGAACTAGACAATTCTTTCTAGTTCTTTCTACTAGAACTATCCCTTTTTCAAATTTTATTGGTTCAATTTACTATCGAAATAGAGAAAAGCCTTACTATAGAATAGTCATTCTAACTAGATAGAATCACGAACGGAATATTTTTTTATTCCATTTTAAATTAAAAAAAAATTTAAATTAAAATAAATCGTAACCTCACTAAAGTAGACTAAATAAAGATAAAGTGTTTGCAGAACAATATAAATTTTTTTATCAACGCAATTACTCAATTAATAAATAGTACCCTTATAATCCACTTCTTCCCCATACTACGAGTGAAAGGGAAAATGTAAAGACTACCATTAAAGCAGCCCAAGCGAGACTTACTATATCCATATTCATTCTGTCCCCTAACATTCTTTCTAAAAATATTTTTATATTTTTGGTCAATTGTTCAATAAAAATAGTAAGATGACTTTCAAAGAGTAAAAAAAAAGATTCAAAATCAAAATCACATAGTTTGTGGTCCAATAGATTTGAGGTAATGAAAAAGTTTAAAAAGACAAATTGAATTTTCAAATAGAAGACCCACTTCAATGATTCCTAATAAAATTGTAAAAGATTAAGCAAAAAAGGATCTATAGGAAAACCTTTGGTTTAAGTTAAATATTTGAAAATTCAATATATATATTGAATTTTCAATAATAAAAAAAAGTATATAAGAATAAAAAAAACCATGCGTTGGTTACTTATTCTTCATTAAGTACAAAATAACAAAAAAAGGCCGAACCAAAAAAAGATATTTATTTTTTGTGACTTCATTTTCTTTTTATATTTATCTATTTGATATGTAAAATTCTCCATTCACTTAATTTGATTGACTTAGATTGATTGACTTACTAAGTATTGACCGGGGTTACTCTATAAAGTCTCCCAAATGGATCTTCTGTATCTTGATCGAATTTAATTTAAGATCCATTATATAAATAATATATTATTAATCTGAACATTTTTCAGTATATGAAAATTTATCAATTCTTTTTTTCTATTTATTTCTATTTATGTATTTCTTCAATTTCAAATTGAATTCATATTAATATATGAACGAAATTATACCATATTCTAAAAAAAAAGAACTCTCAGATGTTTTGAATTAATCCCATAGTAAAAATAGCAAAAGTTCTTATCCTTCGCATGATTCTGAACTTAGATCAATTCTATTGTTAATTGTTAACATAGGCGGCACCCAGATTTGAACTGGGGAAAAAGGATTTGCAGTCCCCCGCCTTACCACTCGGCCATGCCGCCAAAGCCCTAGAAACTGTATTTTCTTTTGAAAAAAAAAAGATTCAATCTTTCTTTATTTTACTTTGAATAAAATAATCTTTACTTTTCGAGATAAAAAATGAAAAAAGAATATTTTTTTTATTTGTATTTTTTGTAAAGAATAAAGTACACTTAATAAATTTCATTTGCTTTCTATTTATCTTTCTGTTGTTTCAATTTAATACTTCTATCATTCCTTTTTTTATTCTATTGAATTTATTTCTTCGATAAATTCTTTCGTTAGATTAGAATAGAACAAACCACACACACACTATTGAAATTTAAACTTTTCCTTTTTTTCTACCGAAATGAAAATAAAACCAAATGTGAATTTTGAGTTACCAAAATACTAGAACAATTCGAAGTCGAACCTAAAATTTTGGACTGTGAATTTAGGAACGAGTCTTTAATTTGAAGAAAAAATCATATTTCACAAATGCTATATTCTTTTTCTTTTTGATTTCTAATTTCTATTATAACAATATAATAAAGTATATGGAAACCCCTTAACAGAAAAATTATTCCAAGAGATAGGATATCTAAACAAATATCTTATCCTTTATTTATTTACTTTAAATAAAATTTTCTAACCTGTTATAGCTACTTAGACCGATCCCCTCTATGCATATATTTAATAAATTATTTTATGTATTGTAGACGTTAGAATCTTTTAATCTATTTTTAGATAGATTAATATTTAATAATGAATACAATTCTAGCTAATTTGGATATCAAATTCACGTTATTCTTTTCTTCCTTTATCTTTATTTTTTTCTTCCTTTATCTTTATTCTTTTCTTCCTTTATTATTTAGGAAATACTATTATATATATAATAGTACTTGTAGTTTGATAAGATTTTATGGGATTCTGTAAACAGAATAAAAATTCTATGATTTCCAGATCGATTGTTAAAATTGGATTGCAGGAAGAAAGATCCAAAACAAGATAGAATCTTTATTTATTTTCTTTTTTTTTCAATAAATGGGAAATTCAAAATGCTGGTGGATAGAAATGAAGGAATGTCTACAATACCTGGATTTAATCAGATACAATTTGAAGGATTTTGTCGGTTCATTGATCAAGGCTTAAAAGAGGAACTCTCTAAGTTTCCAAAAATAGAAGATCCAGATCAAGAAATGGAATTTCAATTGTTTGTAGAAAGGCATAAATTAGTAGAACCTTTGATAAAAGAAAGAGATGCTGTATATGAATCACTCACATATTCTTCGGAATTATATGTATCCGCAGGACTCATTTGGAAAACCAGTCGAAATATGCAAGAGCAAACAATTTTTATTGGCCAAATTCCTTTAATGAATTCCATCGGAACTTTTATAGTAAATGGAATATACAGAATTGTGATCAATCAAATATTGCAAAGCCCGGGTATCTATTACCAGACAGAATTGGACCATAATGGGATTTCCGTTTATACTGGAATAATAATATCTGATTGGGGAGGAAGAGTCAAATTAGAGATAGATAGAAAAGCCAGGATATGGGCTCGTGTGAGTAGGAAACAAAAGATCTCTATTCTCGTTCTATTATCAGCTATGGGTTTGAATCTTCGAGAA